CCTTTACTAACGCAACGCATCTAACTCCGTTTGTTAGAACAGCTTCCGTTGAGTCTCTGCACCTATCCTTTTTTTTTATCGCTTGTTTTTATAAAAACAGATTTGGTTCAGGATTGCCCATTTTTAATTCCAGGGTTTCTCTGAATTTGAAAGTTATCACTTGGTAGGTTTCCATACCAAGGCTCAATCCAATTAAGTCCGTAGCGTCTACCAATTTCGCCATATCCCCCTACTTATTTTGTAAGTAGGATATCATTATTCTAACATTTTTATTTCAGTTAGAATATGATTCAATATACACTCAATATATAATATTGATTCATACATAACATATATGTAGTATATTATACTACATATATAGTAGATATAGGCTTAATAGTATTATTATAGGTATATATTTTTTACCTAATTTTTATTATTTTTAGCGTTCAATTTTGAATACTTGAACGATCGATTCTTTTGTTTTTGTGTTAGTCCTTATCGAACGAAAAATAACTAAAAGGAATTTTAATTTTTCTATATATTGAATAATTTAATATCTCTAACAAATATAATGGCTATAACTAATAATTCCCTTTTTAATAAAAAAAAACAATTTAAACTGAACGAATTTAATTTAAATAAATTAGTTTAATTTTTCGATTTTATTTTTCTAGATATTTAAAATTTTAAATCGACTCCGCTAATTTTTTTAAATTTGTTTGTTTCAATTATGTAATAAAAATTACACCAAATTAATGGTTTATTTAAATAAAATTAGATTAGTAAATCTAAGTATAGGAAAACCATTAAAAAAAATCTTACTATTAAGATATGGATAATCATATATTTGATAAAAGAAATGGATTAAATTAGATATTAATTGTTATGTGACGAGTTAATAGCGAAAATTCCTGTAGTTTACTAAATTCATGTGTGTATACAATTTATATTATGTGAGCCCACTTAGCTCAGAGGTTAGAGCATCGCATTTGTAATGCGATGGTCATCGGTTCGACTCCGATAGTGGGCTTTTCTCCATCTGTTTGATTTTTTTCATAGTTGAAAATGTGAAATAAAAAAAATTGAAAAGGCTTCTTAGACTTTTCCCAAATGGCACCCTTGTAGTATCTCCTACGAAATTAGAATAAAAAAAAATTGAAGGAGTTTTATCTATGTCCACTAAATCAATCAAGAAAATAGCCCTTACTTTTTATGATAAAAAAAATATGTTTTAAGAGTTTTTAGTATTTACTAGTTTTATATTATTTAATATAAATACGATAAATTAGATATATAATCTATTAAGGCCCGTATATTAAGAGAATTCATCTAATTATTCTTTCTACTATAATATTTCAATAAATTTTTATTTATTTTTTATTGAATTTACATTTTATGTTGTATTTTTCTTTTTTTCTATTTATCCTTTAGTTTAATTTCATATTTCATTTCGGTTTATGCAACTTCATAAGGAGTCTTTATGTCGCGTTACAGAGGACCACGTTTCAAAAAAATACGTCGTCTGGGTGCTTTACCGGGACTAACAACTAAAAAGCCTAGAACAGGAAACGATTTTAGAAACCAATTACGCCCCGGTAAAAAATCTCAATATCGTATTCGTTTAGAAGAAAAACAAAAATTACGATTTCATTATGGTCTTACAGAACAACAATTACTTAAATACGTTCATATCGCCGGAAAAGCAAAAGGGTCAACAGGTCAAGTTTTACTACAATTGCTTGAAATGCGGTTGGATAACATCCTTTTTAGATTAGGTCTAACTTCGACTATTCCTCAAGCCCGCCAATTGGTTAACCATAGACATATTTTAGTTAATGGTGGTATAGTAGATATACCAAGTTATCGCTGCAAACCCCGCGATATTATTATCGTGAGAGATAAACAAAAATCTAAGTCTCTGGTTCAAAAGTATATTGATTCATCCTCCCGTGAGGAATTGCCAAAACATTTGACCCTTCATCCATTCCAATATAAAGGATCGGTCAATGAAATACTAGATAGTAAATGGGTCGGTTTGAAAATAAATGAATTGCTAGTTGTAGAATATTATTCTCGTCAGACTTAAATCTAACTAAAATAAGAAGGATTTGGACAATAACGTTATTGAATTAGGTGACGGGTACGGAAAGAGAGGGATTCGAACCCTCGGTAAACAAAAGCCTACATAGCAGTTCCAATGCTACGCCTTGAACCACTCGGCCATCTCTCCTACATAATGATAAAGTTGCTAATAAATCGAATAAATAGTTTTGGTTTTTGAATAAAAGCATACACTCTATTTTAACTAAAAAAAAGGAAAAACCTTTTAAAAATCTTAGTCGAGGCTAGGTAAATTAGAGAATTTTGCGGGACAAATTGTAAAAAAAAAGCATTTATTAATGTCATGTTTACGAAGATGGGACTCCTTATTTTATTTTAAAATTTTTCTACCGGATTAAATAAATTCGTTGGACCAACTTCACCGATTGCTCATTTTTTTAGACTATTTTTAATGGCGCCTTTTAGATCATCGTTTTTTTTAGTTTAGACATTTTTTCTATTTTTATCCATGATAGAGCAATTATTCAACTCTTTTTCCTCTTTGGATCATAATTTACTCGAAATTTTTTGAATTTTCCTACAGCTTCGAATAAATTCGGTAATTCTTCAACTTTGATGCAATCTAAAAATTTTCCAATATTTTTAATACAACTATTTTTTCATTTCGATGAAATCTAACCGTCCTCAATATTTATTAGTTTTTATGGATTCCTGCAAAAAAGAATTTGAGTATGAGTAGAAGTTTAATTTTAATGAGTCTGGTTTTATGTTATTTTGTATTGGAAAATTCCTTTAATTGTGGGATTATTTTATCACGAAGGGAATTAAAATAAATTATAGCATGAATTTCTGCCTATGTCTAGATCTGGAATAACTGGAAATTTTATTGATAAGACCTTCTCGATTGTAGCCAATATCTTATTACGAATAATTCCGACAACGTCGGGGGAGAAGGAGGCATTCGCTTATTACAGAGATGGTGCGATTTGATTCTTTTTTTTTTTTAGTTATTCTATACTTTATCTTTAAGTTTTATAATTGAATTTATTTATATTTTTTAATGTTCTTAGAAGAAAGTAGCATGATACTTATTCGAGATATAAGGAATAAAAATTATTTGATATTTGAAATAAATCTACGCTTGTTGAAGGTGAAGTTTGTAAATAAATCAAGCCCTTCTGTCGTGTATCCCCGATTAATGCAACCTCAAATGCTTCAATTGTTGATTATAAGTATTGAGCGAAAGGTTACACCTATGCTTGTGTTAGGTCAAACCTCCTCCACTAGTACTAATAGGAGGCATAGAGGAAGAGGCACTACTCTTCGGAATCAACAACAGGAAAACTTTGTTATAAATTATACTTTTTCCTTATGAGGATCAGGACTCGCAAGAATGGTTGGGACAACAAACACCCATCTCGTTCGTGTTTGGATACCCGTATAACCATAGAAAACTGTTGAAGTGACTAATTCCTGAAAATTACGCGGCATTTAGACAAAAAAATTGCAGGAGTCACCCCTTTTTTATCTAGTATCAACAGACTTGATATTGAGGAAAAATCTTTTACAAAAAGGTTGGTTAGAGATTTCTTGTAAAAACACCAGCCCCACTTAGTTTATAATGAGAATATTTCAATCTTTTTTTATTCCATGTATTAGTATCATTATGTACATAAAGGAGGAGCCGTATGAGATGAAAATCTCATGTACGGTTCTGAAACGGAGATTTTTTGAATCGAATGACGACCGTAACGGATGTCGGCTCAATCCGAAGGAAATTATGCGGAAGCTTTACAGAATTATTATGAAGCTATGCGACTAGAAATTGATCCCTATGACCGAAGTTATATACTTTATAACATAGGCCTTATCCACACAAGAAACGGAGAACATACAAAAGCTTTGGAATATTATTTTCGTGCACTAGAGCGAAACCCATTCTTACCACAAGCCTTTAATAATATGGCCGTGATCTGTCATTACGTGCGACTATCTCCACTATAGAAATAAAAAGGGAAAAAGAACAAATTATTTTAAAAATACTAGAAAAACAAAAATAGGCTTTCTACATATGTATCGTCCACAACAACGATTTTTATCAGCTGCAGCAACCAAATAAACTTCATAAAATTTTAAGAAGAAATAGGTACGCCTAGATACTTTTATTCGATGGATAAAGGATCTAATTGATAGAGGAAGCGCCGTAAAGATCAATTCGCGAGGTTTTAGGACAATATAATAAAAAACCTGCTTATTTATGTCTATGTCATGATATGAAATAAAAGTTAGGAATCCACTTATGTAATAGAGTGGATCCCCTAAGGTATTGAGCAGCGGTGTAGCATCAGATCCCAAAGATAGTAAGCCTTTCTTATAAAGGAAAGTCTTTTTCACGGATTCTATAATAAATATCGTTATATATTAAACCGAGATAGTTACCTTTTTAGAAAACTCTACTGATGGTGGAAATGCCTCTACTTTAATAAAGGTGGGAGAAAAGATAAAACTGAGTAAATTAGTAATCAAAATTCAAGTTTGAAATTCAAAACTTCTTGTTCTTTTGGTAGAAAAAATGGGATGGATCCACGAGAAATCTCGTTTAATTAAATATGGTAGATTAAAAAAACGTACACCAAAAGAGCTTGACCGTTGAGCCGTATGAGGCCGGAAACTCTCAAGTACGGTTCTAAGGGAAGGAAATTACCCCCTATTCCGACCGGGGAGAACAGGCCATTCGACAAGGAGATTCAGAAATTGCGGAGGCTTGGTTCGCTCAAGCTGCCGAATATTGGAAACAAGCTCTAGCGCTTACTCCGGGTAATTATATTGAAGCGCAAAATTGGTTGAAGATCACAAGGCGTTTCGAATAAGAACACATTTTTGAGTTTATTCGAATTTGTTAATTGCTTTAATTACTATATATTAAATAATATTATTTAGTTTTTGGTATGATCCTA